CGGTGATCAGTTGGACCTTTGATTAAGTAACATCTCTTTTTTATTTAAATACCCTCCTTTTTGACCTCCTGCGGATTAAAGAAAGGAGGGGGTTAAATTAGGGTTGTTGCTCAAGTTAGTAAAGTTATTTTATTGTATGTAATTTGACCCAATGAAGAACAGAAGCACGCTCTGTAGGACTTGAACCTACGACATCGGGTTTTGGAGACCCACGTTCTACCGAACTGAACTAAGAGCGCTTTCTTATCACAATATAAAAAACTGTAAATGAAATAAAGAAATTTATTTGTAACCCCCACTATATCTTGCATGCATATAGTATCATATGTGATTGTGGATGTCCAATTTTCATTGATCTCAATTGATCCTTCATTACTGCACATGGAAGGAGTAATAGATAGGGATGACAGGATTTGAACCTGTGACATTTTGTACCCAAAACAAACGCGCTACCAAGCTGCGCTACATCCCTTTCAATTGTCCTACAGTGTCATTGTAGAGAATCCCCGTCTTGTTTTCCACATCGTAATTTCCTCGATTGATATACCTCTTGCCATTTCTTCTTTTTCGTCTCATATAACATATTCTCATATAACACATAATAATATATAATAAAAGAATCAAAAAAATCCAATTAATTAACAATAAATTATTTCTATTATGTCGGTAATGCTCAGAAAGAAAAATAAGTGGGCGTCTTTTTCTGTTTTAAAGAAAAGAAAATATAATCTACCGGGTCGTTCGATATACCCATTTTGGTTAGGGATTACGCGTACAAATACAAGTGATCCTTAACAACACATGGATCTGATCATATATGTATTACAATAAAAAAGGAGGATTCTTAATGCAAGATCTAAAAACATATCTCTCCGTGGCACCTGTGTTAAGCACTCTATGGTTTGGATCTTTAGCAGGTCTATTGATTGAGATCAACCGGTTATTCCCAGATGCGTTGACATTCCCATTTTTTTCATTCTAGTTAGGGATGCATAAGATTCGAGATACAAGAAATTTTCTGTGACTAAACTTCACCCTTCTTTGTTTTATTCTTTCTGTCTTAGGATAAAAAAAGAGAGAAAGAATCAAAGAAGATTCATTGGCAACGAAACTCAGGTTCCGGCGGAATTAATAGAGGTAGAGCAGAAATGGAAATAGGGATAGAGGACAACAGCAGCATACAAGATATTTAAATGAAATACTGGTATTAGAACTAATTTAATTGATATTTAGAAATCTTTGTATTACTTATTATTATTTCTCTATTGACCGCAATGAAAATAGAAGATTTAAGAATTGGATTTCGATTCAGCAACTTTTTTTCTTCTTCGTTTCGGATCAAAAATGGAAGAGTTGAGTGAATCCAAAATAAAAAAGGAGGTTCATGGCCAAAGGTAAAGATGTCCGAACAAGAGTTATTTTGGAATGTAACAGTTGTGTTCGAAACGATATTAATAAGAAATCGCGGGGTATTTCCAGATATATTACTCAAAAAAATCGACACAATACGCCTAGTCGATTGGAATTGAGAAAATTTTGTCCCTATTGTTACAAGCATACGATTCATGGGGAGATAAAAAAATAGATCAAATTTAACGCGTGTGTAACCCCTACAAGAAACAGGAATAAATTACATAATTTAATAATTACATAATATAATAATATATAAATAAACTATAAAAATAAAACAATCAAATCCCATTTCATCCTATTTCGGTCGGATCCCAAATTTAATTCGAATTAAGAAATAGGATTTTAAAGATAAGGAATAAACCATGGATAAATCCAAGCGACTTTTTCTTAAATCTAAGCGATCTTTTCGTAGGCGTTTGCCCCCAATTGGGTCGGGGGATCGAATTGATTATAGAAACATGAGTTTAATTAGTCGATTTATTAGTGAACAAGGAAAAATATTATCGAGACGAGTGAATAGATTGACTTTGAAACAACAACGATTAATTACTATTGCTATAAAACAAGCTCGTATTTTATCTTTGTTACCTTTTCTTAATAATGAGAAACAATTTGAGAGAACTGAGTCGACTCCTAGAACCACGGGTCCTCAAACTAAAAATAAATAGAATAAATAGATAAGTCTATTCCTCAATTGCACTTGAATCAAAATCCCAATCCGAACCCCAACTCAGATTTGTTTTTCTTACTTTTTTTTTGACAAAGTGCTCATTCATTTTATGAATTAATTCCATTTATCATATAAATTTCTACCCTATCTTCCCGGAGCTCATTCTCCGGGGCCCCCGTTTAAACCAGTATAGTGTATTCCTTCGAATATCCTTTCTTATTTAAGGATCCTATTGGAAATCATGTAAAGACAATTCGTATTTGATATTGCTATTTGTGCAAGTATTTTACGATTAAGAAGCAACTGCCTCTTGTACAAATCATGTATGGATCTACTATAACTATAGGATACCCCTACCTTACGAATTGCTGCATTTATACGAGTGATCCACAAACGACGAAAATTTCTTTTTTGTCTGCCCCTATCCCGATGAGCAGAAACCAAGGCTCTCATTTTCTGTTGAATAGTACTTCGAGTAAGTCTTGAATGAGTCCCCCGAAAGGTTGATGCAAATAAACGGATTTTTGTTCTACGTCTTCGAGCTACATACCCTCGTCTAATTCTGGTCATTGAATCAAATGAAACTTTGATGAATAACTAATTGATTTTTTTCTTTCAGTCATTCTTTTCCCCTTTCCTGGTCTATTAATAACAAAACGGATTCTTCCAATGTATAAAAAAAAATTCCAATGGCTTTTGCTACTATGACCTTCCCGACCACGATTTTGTCCAGGCATTTAAATAAGAAATTTTATTGATACGAAATATCACCAAATAAAATATAGTCAATTGTAAATTAAGTTGAGTATAGTATAAAGTATCAATAAATAGTAAAGGTAAATGGATAAATCGTGGGTTCCATCGTTTCTATGGTTGCTTCTTAAACGGTGAGGTCCTCTCTATACACCGGAGCCCCTTCCCTCATTAATCAATGTTATTAGTAACTTGTACAGTTCACATTCTTTGACTCTACCCATGAATTATCCAGTAATAGGTCTTTTCACAATGAGATCTACCCATACAGTAACGGTATTTAATTACAAAGGTTGGCTAGGTAACTGACCCTGTTAGTCCGTTATTGCAAGAGTGGGAACCTAATTCTTTTGCTTCTTAAATATGGTTTACCCCGCTTAATGAATAACCATTTGCTACCAATGGGGAATTGCTTCTCATCTCTAAGTGAGGTGATTGGATTTGCACCAATAGAAACCATAAATTTAATACACAACGGCACAATGAAGGTTTTAGATATATCTATATTGAATGGAATTCTTCTGTCCTATTCATTTCATTCGTGCCAGTCATTGGTACTGGAAAAAGTTGTCCTTTATTTAGTTCCAGCTCATGATCTGAACGAGTCGCACATACACCCTAGTACATGTTCCTCGACGCTGAGGACATCCCCGAAGAGCGGGGGATTTTGTTAGATTTTTTATTGGCTGTCTTGTGTTTCTAATAAGTTGTTTAATAGTTGGCATGCTAAATCATATATAAAATGGGCTGGTTTAGATCAATCCTAACCAGATGATTATGAATCATTTCGATTTTACTTTTAATTAATTAATTAAATTACCCTATTTGACCCCGGTAAGAAGATGAAATATTCAATTTAGGTTCATCCGAATATGAGTTGAGTTATGGTTCAAAAAGGAATTGCGTATTTACGTGAAATCCCCGGCGTTTTCGACCGCTACAAGATCAACAATTCCATGAGCTTGGGCTTCTGTTGCTGACATAAAAACATCCCTTTCCATATCTTCGGATACAACCCATAAAGGGGTGCCCGTTCTTTGTACATAAACCTTTGTGAGGGTTTCGCGGAGTTTCAGAAGTTCTTCCGCTTCTAGGACAAATTCTCCTGTTTGTGCCTCATAAAAAGAGCTAGCAGGTTGGTGGATCATTACCCTGATGATATAACATAATTAATGGTTCCTCGATCTCATACGATCCGACAAAGGAAAGAGATAAAGAATACCAAGAAAAAAATGAGGAATATATAATTGAACAACCGTACAGGCATTTTTGTGCATTGCATACGGCTCCACAATGGGATTTACTTTTCCTTTCCGTTGAGAAAAAAAAGGATCCATCCCAAACCGTTAAGTGACCCACTTACCACCCTTCTTTTCGGAGTATTTAAAAAATACTATGGTGGTTCCGTTGCTTTCCATATTTATCATCTATCTCGTATGTGATTCAGCAATCCCAAAGTTTCTTTTTAATCCGATCAAATCAAACAAGTAAAAAAAGATTTTTTTTTTCATTTTAGTACTCTTTCATAACATAAATATTTGAAAGATACTTCTGGTGTAAAAAAAAAAGTTTGTGACGCTGAAATGACCCCTGGATAGATAAGATAAAATCAGAAATACCCTTTAGTCAGTCTCATATTACTCGCCCGATACATAATTTCATGTTAGGAAAAAACAAAAAGAGTTTGTTCATATCGAACTCGAAGTGCCATGCTATTATTACTGAATATTTGAATATTCTTATTAATTAATTTAATATTACATATCGCGAAGGCATAGTCTTCTTTTTTCTCTTAAATAAAAAACGCATTGGCGCCAAGCGTGAGGGAATGCTATACGTTTGGTAATTTCTCCTCCGACCAGGATGAAAGATCCCATTGAAGCGGCTAATCCCATGCATATTGTATGTACATCTGGTGGCACAAATTGCATCGTATCATAAATGGCTACTCCGGGTATTACCCACCCGCCGGGCGAGTTTATAAACAAATAAAGGTCCCGGGTTTCATCCTCTATACTGAGATATACCATCAGACCCATAAGTTGGTTTGAGATCTCGCTATCAACCCCTTGACCTAAAAAAAGTAATCTTTCTCGATGAAGTCGGTTGATTAGGACAAAATTTTATCCCTTAAGAACCGTACACGCACCTTTGGATGCATACGGTTCAAAAAAATTTGTGAAAAAAGAATCAATGTGTTGATTCCAGCCCACCTTCCTTTTTTATAGTAGGACTTTTCTACCTACTAATATAATGAAGGGGCTTTTTCGTCTCTTTTTTTAGAAGGGTGTTTTTTGCTCGCCTCTCCGTAAAAAATCAAATAATCCACTAAACTTATTGAATTAACCTCTCATTGATGTATTGTTTCATCGAAATCTAATCCAAATTACGATGTAATTTTCTTGTTCCTGAATGGGCCTCCTCAATTATTTTAGGTTTATGTTCTACTCCGGGTAAAGATCCGCCCGATTTCAATTTGCACATATAGGACAAATGGTCCCAATACCGCTTTTTTTGGTACGACTTTTTTTCAATGCATTTCGTGCCTTTTTTACGACAAATATTCGATGGAGTTATAGTCATCAATATTATTTCATCGATTGGCAGTTTAGTTTGAGATCGCCTATATGCTATAAAGTAATCGTTTATGATACAACAAGTGGTAATCATATATCGATTACCAATTGGGTATTTTCTGAACGGAGCCTGGATACTTCATTTTATTGGATTGGTCCAACCAAGCCAACCATAAATTTGGATAATGGATAATATTAATATTGATCTCGACCCTCCCAAAATGGATCTAATTGCACTTCACGCTCCAAATTATTGAATTGGTGGTTCAAGCAATCTTTTTTGGGCGAAATAGAGGGTATCTCGATCGGGGGAGAGAACGGGAAAATCCCATATGACCCAATATGTCTGACAAGTCGCACTATATGTCAACCCAAAGTGCATCTTCCTCTCCAGGACTACGAAAAGGTACTTTTGGAACACCAATAGGCATCAACTGAAAGAAAGGGGAGTTAAGTACTATATTTTACTTTGATGTGGAAACGTAATGTCGTATTTTATCCTTAGATTGTAAATAAAGTTTATAGAGTAAGACGAAATGAATAAAGGAAAATTTTGATGAATGGGTCGAGCTGTTCGAATGATGAACAAGTATCTACGCATTCGCTCATAGAAAATGGGACCAACCCCCCATTGCGTATTGGTACTTATCGGGTATAGAATAGATCTGCTTATCTTTGTTCCTACGAACAGAATTGTTCCATTATTACCTATGAAATGGAATTAAATAAATATTAACCCTTGCTCCGAAATAATCCATTGAAAGGGAGAGGTCCATAGCATAGTCTTTTCCAATGCGATAAAGTTACATAGTGTCTATTTTTCTTGGCTAAAGGGGTATTTCCATGGGTTTGCCTTGGTATCGTGTTCATACCGTCGTATTGAATGATCCCGGTCGGTTGCTTGCTGTACATATAATGCATACAGCTCTCGTTTCTGGTTGGGCCGGTTCAATGGCTCTATACGAATTAGCCGTTTTTGATCCCTCTGACCCCGTTCTTGATCCAATGTGGAGACAAGGTATGTTCGTTATACCCTTCATGACTCGGTTAGGAATAACCAACTCATGGGGTGGGTGGAGTATTACAGGAGGGACTATAACGAATTCGGGTATTTGGAGTTACGAAGGTGTGGCCGGGGCGCATATTGTGTTTTCTGGTTTGTGCTTCTTGGCAGCTATCTGGCATTGGGTATATTGGGATCTCGAAATATTCTGTGATGAACGTACAGGGAAACCTTCTTTGGATTTGCCCAAGATCTTTGGAATTCATTTATTTCTCTCAGGATTAGCTTGCTTTGGATTTGGTGCATTTCATGTAACAGGCTTGTATGGTCCTGGAATATGGGTGTCCGATCCTTATGGACTAACCGGAAAAGTACAATCCGTAAATCCTGCGTGGGGGGTAGAGGGTTTTGATCCTTTTGTTCCGGGAGGAATAGCCTCTCATCATATTGCAGCGGGTACATTGGGCATATTAGCGGGCCTATTCCATCTTAGTGTCCGTCCGCCCCAACGTCTCTACAAAGGATTACGTATGGGTAATATTGAAACTGTCCTTTCCAGCAGTATTGCTGCTGTCTTTTTTGCAGCTTTTGTTGTTGCTGGAACTATGTGGTACGGCTCCGCAACTACCCCGATCGAATTATTTGGTCCCACTCGTTATCAATGGGATCAAGGATACTTCCAACAAGAAATATATCGAAGGGTTGGTGCCGGACTAGCCGAAAACCAGAGTTTATCAGAAGTTTGGTCTAAAATTCCCGAAAAATTAGCTTTTTATGATTACATTGGAAATAATCCAGCAAAGGGGGGATTATTTAGAGCGGGCTCGATGGACAATGGGGATGGAATAGCTGTTGGATGGTTAGGACATCCTATCTTTAGAGATAAAGAGGGACACGAGTTGTTTGTACGTCGTATGCCTACTTTTTTTGAAACATTTCCAGTAGTTTTGGTAGATGGAGATGGAATTGTAAGAGCCGATGTTCCTTTTAGAAGGGCAGAATCAAAGTATAGTGTCGAACAGGTAGGAGTAACTGTTGAGTTCTATGGTGGCGAACTCGATGGAGTCAGTTATAGCGACCCCGCT